TAAATAAAATAGTCAAGCCCTTAGACAAGCTATCTCTGAGTTTGCAATTCAACATTTTTATAAACTAAAGGACCAGGATTAAAGACCATGCTAACTAGAGTTTACAAGACTCTTATTATTCTTTAACTATTAATCCCAACTGCCCTTTCTCTAAAATTTTAGACAGTAATGCTACTGAACTAAGTCAAACCTACAGCAATAATAACTAACACAAATAGAGGACCGTTTGACCAATCTCATCAGAAACCAAAGCTCTGCGTGCCTATTACACCACCCTATTGTATAGTAATCGATCTATCGAACCTGCTGTTTGGAAGACAGCTATACTAATTATACTACTACTATATTAAGGAGGAATATTTTCCTATCTCCAAAGCTTAAACTTGACGCATATTTCTGCCACCTCAATAGTAAATTTTACTACTGTGTTTTGTTACCTTAAAAACTTACTATAGACTTTAGTTTTTGTTAACACAAGAAAGGATCAACCCACCTTTTTGGTGTAAACAAAACACACTTCTTATGCTATTTCTTGAGTCTCTGACATTTAATGCATCAAAAGGTTAAAAGCCCCTCGCTTTATTTAAGCTACAGAAACCACTTTAAATTAAAATTTTAACAAATAACCCAATCAACTAACCGTCAGCAATTCACGATAATCGCCTAAACGAACTATAACTATAAAAAAAATACATCTAGGCAGAATGTTCCAACCAACAAAAGATACCCCCTAAACGCACAGCAAGACACATACCGTACCCTAAAATTAGTATTCGGCTTAAAAACAACTTTTCTACCAACCCCGTGATTCACCAAACTATATATAATTAAGCAATAAGCACCAGCTACTAAGCAAATTACACCGCCCAAAACTCCTTGCACTGCGTTTATTCACAAAAGCCTTCCAACGCAAAAAACCTCTCTAAAAAAATTTAAAGACGGCGGAAAACCTATATTAATAATAGAAAACAAAAATCACATTCCAGACATTACAGGGAAAACACGAATTACCCCTTTTCTTAACATAACACTACGAGATTGACAGAATTCGTAAGACCTCGCTGCAAGCGAAAATAAAATAGGAGAACACAATCCATGGCAAAATAGTATACACACACATGCTATCTTTCCCACCCTAAATATCGTTAATAAACTAGATAAGCCTATACACATATGCCCCACAGAAGAATAAGCAATTAGAGACTTTAAATCCCTCTGACAAGTACAAATACAACTTCTTAACAAGCCTCCCCATAGACTTGCGATTAAAACTATCATTATACACCCACCAATACATACTTCTCTAAACCAGATAAAGCGAATTAAACCATAACCCCCAAACTTCAGTAAAATACCAGCCAATAGTATAGACCCTCTCAAAGGAGCTTCCACATGAGCTTTAGGTAATCATCCATGAAAACCATACACAGGTAACTTAACGAGGAACCTTAAAGATATTACCATTCAAGGTCAATTTATTCTATAATGACTGAATCCACTCATTATTTTAGCTAACAATATTACATCCGTATTAATAGATCTCCAAAAATATAAGAAACCCATAAGTAGAGGTAAAGAAGACCCAACAGTATATAACATCATATAGACACCCGCTTGCAACCGTTCAGGTTGATACCCCCACTTAAGAATAAGAAAAAGCGTAGGTACTAATGATGCTTCAAAAAAGAAAAAAAAATCGGTTCAATTACACGCCGAAAAGAATATTAATCTCCCTAAAGAAACGTATATAACTATTTCTACTACTCTAAAACCCCCAATTTTAATTATAATTTCCCTTTTAACATCCTTATTTCTTCTAACTAACCTTATTACCGCCACCATGAGTGTAAGTATTACTATAAGAGTTCTTATTTCATCTGCACCTATCCAATCTCTCTGTAAAACATAAGAATAACCAGAAAACTCTATTAGTGTTACTAGTATAACGGCCCTTGTTACCAAAACCACTCATCTAACATCAACTAGTCCTAAACCTAAGACAGAACAAGAAACTACTACAACTAAAGTATAGCTAATCTATTTAAAAATTATAAGACCGTTTACAACTTCATCAACTTAAACACAACTTAGAAACAAAGTCTAATCACATTATTATAAACACCAAACCAAAAAACACAGGCGCAAATTGAGGCAAACTAATTAAATTAGCTAAATTCTAGAATAAAACTCTACAACCGGATCCTTTCGTACAGTGGTAGTAATAAATAAAGATAGAAACCGACCTAGCTCGCGCCGGTCTGAACTCAGATCATGTAGAAAATTAATAGACGAACAGTCTTACATTCTTCAGCGGCTACACCGAAGAGTTTTTCTAATCCAACATCGAGGTCGCAAACTTTTCCCTAAATAAGGCCTCTCAAGAAAAATTACGCTGTTATCCCTACGGTAGCTTTTGCTATTTTCTTTCAAAAAGGATCTTCACCCGTTTTGGCTTAATTGTTTTTAAACCAGCTTACCCCAACTAAACTTTAACAATAGAATTTTACTCAATCTACTAACATAATATTTCTTTTGGTAATTAATTCTTTGTTTAATCAAGCTCGATAGGGTCTTCTCGTCTTTTAATATCACTTAAACCTTTTCATTTAAAAGGAAACTTCACTTTTCTCTTCAGAGACAATCACTCTTCGTCAAACCCTTCATCCCATTCCCCAATAAAAAGACAAATTATCGCGCTACCTTAGTACAACTCTCGTCGCAACCGTTTAATATCTCACTGGGCAGGTCCGACTTTTCATCTTAGACTAAACAAAAAGCCATGTTTTTGTTAAACAGGCGAAGAGAATATTTGTCGAGTTCCTTTGAAGAGTATTATAATTAACTTATCTTACTAGATAACTAATAATAAATTTATTATTAGTAATAGCTTATTAATTAATTCACCAAGTTAAATGCCAGCTACTAATTTTATACTTATGCATCTTATAATATTAATAAAAAACAGAGGGTACTAAATAAACGTTTGATAAAAAACACCTTGTTACTAACTTTTTATAAGGTAGACACTTCTAATCCTACTTACTTACTTTTTTATTTAATTGTATTTCCTAGCTTATCCCAGAAAATCTTAATAATGGAAAATCGATTATAATAATATTTTCAACCTTGACCACCTCTACACTGAAATGTATTTTCCCCCTAACCAGCTACCAACCCTTTCGAAAAACATTTCACTTCTACTATCAAATTCAAATGGTTTCTGCAACAATCATCCCTTAGATAGTAGCTCTAGGATTTTCGGGAAAAATAATTTTATTATTCACTTTATAAATCATGATACAAAAAGAACTCTACTCAATAAATTTTATTACTTTAATTTTCTGGTCCTCTCGGATTCTCAATAACCTTTCTTTAATCAATACACACTTTTTATTATCTCAATTCGTATAAACCCTATTAAAGACCTTATTCTTGTTATATAACTTTCTATAAACTACTTTAATTTTATTATATATATATATATATATAATTTTAATCCCAACACACTGCCATTAACAAACTATGTAAAGTTACTCAAGCTAGTAATAAACATACTTCTCTAATACCCAAAACTAGTATTTTAACTAAACTATAGCTTGAGCAGCTACACATAAGTTATAAAAACTACAAACTACCTTAAACTAATCAGTTATTTACTTTCAGTATTTTTTGATAAACCAACAAATACTAAGTCCATTACCTTATCTAAAAACTTTTGACCCCCTATAGAACTAATAGACTCATCTCTCATTCTACAGACCGAATCTCCAACTTTTTTAATAAAACGATCGCCGTCCCCCTCTTTTAAAACACTAAAAGCTCTCCCCTCCAACTCAGGTAACAGCCTAGGGCAATCTGCCCCCTTAACAATAGTATTAAAATAACGAACATCAGGGAACTCAGACCTAAATAACTTACCAAAATGTAAAGAACCTTCACCTGAATTGTCTACAAAAGATCAATCTTTATTATCTTCTTCTTTCAAATGAGATACTATCCTTTGAAGCAAGCCCTTTAACCCTTCAGAATTTCTAACTATTCATTTTATTATTAAAACTAACCTTTCGTACATAAGAACAACTACACAGATTGGCATCTCCCTATGTCCAGGACCACATAACTCATAACAAAAACCATAAAAAACACCCGGTAGAGACGGCTCAACTCTAACAGCCCTAACTCGACCTGGGATAGCATCCACCTTAACCCCTAACTCGGATACACCTCAACTATGGATAACATCGGCAGAAGATACGAGAACTTCATTCTTAACATTACAACACAAATAACAAGGATCCCTAACCTCTTGTTGACGAAAACCTCCGTGCCTATATAAATTTCCCCCAGAACTTAAATCCTGCTCCGGAACAATATAAGAATCATAACGCAAAGCTCAATCCCCCCTTAAACATAATTCTCATAAACCTCTCTCCCAAGGACCAAGAACCCCTAAAGACCTTATAGAAATAGAAGACCTGCTTTTATCTTTATGGTCTAATCATGCTGACTTAACAACTGTATAACAAAGATTTATTAAGCCTTCACCAATTTGACGAAAATCTTCCAATGCTGCTTCCACAGTTCTTTTAGTAGTATATAAACCAGCTCCCGACTCTAAAGTTTTATAAGCATGTTCCAAAGCACCCCTATAGTATAATTTATGCACATCAAAAAAATTTTCTAATAAAAAATAGCAATAAGCACTATGAAATCTGTCAGGATGACTTCTTATTAAGCTAGACATCATATCTTTACTTCTAGGGACATCCATTTTATTATATTTCTCTGTAGCTTCAAGTAACTCATTACAATATTGCTTTACTCTAGAGAAATAAACCTCATTAGGACTTTTAATATAGTTATTCAAATCTAAAATATAGTGATACTCCCAATACCACTGGTGACCAATAACTCTCACAACATAATCTACATAATCCCCTACTTCCATTTCATATAAATTATAAAGAGAAATATACCCAATTCAACATAAAAAGAAGAAAGGTGTAACAGTTCAAGCAACCTCCAATTTTTCATTTTTAGTAATGTTACGATTCAAACTACCACCTATAAATAATGGGGTAAATAAAAATAAAGTCAAAAATCACCCTACCCCCGTAAGAACAAGCACAACTACAACCAAAACAGTATCGTGATAACAGTATAAACGACACGCCATATCAGTCCCAGGACTTGGAAAACCTATTTGATATCATATTCTAACTACAAGCAGAAATCATTGTTGATCAACACAACTTTTTACTAATATTTAATTCAGCAAAGTGCCAAGGAATATTCCTATATTTTACCTCATCAAGATAACCCAATTATTCTGGCATAACACCATTAACCAATTAAAACAATTCTCCATTTTTTTACTAGTTAATCTTTTTGAAACTTAGCTTTGTTTTTAATAACTACCCTAATACTTAGGCTAATATCACAATTCTTATTATTAACACACTAATTAATTACACTGACCTTAAAGGTGTTCCGATACAAAAAGAAACTACTATAAAGTTAATCTCTAATAACCTCAAATGCACAACTTCTTAAAAGTAAATCTATACCATAGTTTTTAAATGTAAACTTACTCAGAAAATTACTATATAATGAAAGATCACAAAACAACATTTATATATATATATATATAAACCACAACTATTCAGCAAAATCTCAGCCTTTATTATACCATATAAATACTCTTAAATTTGGCAACAATATGGCTACTTAAATAACCTTTTATTATTTAATTTATACAATTTAGAAACTAAAATTTCTGATATAAGTTTATAAAAACTCTTTTAACAACCATACAGTTTTAAATAACAAATTTATTTATTCTCAAACCTAAACACTAACCACTATACCGTTAATCATAATTTTACTACCATATAGTAATATAAACACATTTTTAGTATCACTAAATAACATCTATAAGTTTTAACTCTTTCACCGCTTTCGCTTATTTTTACTTGTATTTTGTAATTTCTTTTTTTTTTCCTTATTTTTAAGATCTTCTACAACCGATAAATAAGCGGTGACAAAAATAAAAACAATAATACACACAACAACTAATTGTAATAACCTCAGTGATAATTATATTATCACAACAATACCCCTATAGAAGGTGAATTTTTTATTACTAAATAAACCTATCTTTGTATATAGATTTTAATTATTATTTTGCTAACTTAATCCTAACAGTCTTCTAAAAATTTAGAAACCTAAAAGACTTCACATTTGCCTTGCTCGAAAAACGCCTTGAATTAACAAGCAAAGCTAACCCTATAACTACATCTATAACATCTATACACAGGATAGTAATAGCTAAATACCCTAGTATAGAATTTTCACCCATAAGTCCCGAACTAATAGAAAACCCAAATACCCTAGTTACTAATATATTAAATAAAATAAGCACATTTATAAAGTGCTTCTCCTCCATAATAATTATTAACACAGAGTAGAAAAGTAAATAAAATCATACGCTTACCCCAACTTAAAATTTAATATTATCCACTTCTATTCTCAGCTTTAATAAAAACAACCATCAATAAGGTAAATTACAACCTAGAAAACATAAACACCATAGGACCTAGAGCTAAATTTATAATACCTCTTATAAAAACATTAAAATTTATAATGTTTTTACCCTTATTTATTCAAGATAATACCCTACCCCAATAAATAGTTATTCTTAGTACTACTCTTAAATAAAAAAATAAACTAATAAGAGAAGATATAATACAAATAACACTTCCAATACTTATTACTCCTCATGATGATAACAAAAAATAAATTTTTAGAACAAATCCTCTAAAAGGGGGTAAACCAGCTAACGACATTAGATAAAGTCTAACCCACCAAACTCTAGTTAAATTCTCACTACCTTTTTTTTTAATTAAATCTAAAAAACTGTAAAGACTCTCCTCCCACAATCTCAACATTAAAAAAGTCCTTAACATCGCGTAAACAATTAAATAGGTTCAAAGAGACCAACTACTGCAACAGCTTAAAACAAGTAAGTATCCACAATGTTGAATTGACGAAAAGCCTAATAAGACACGATAATTTAAAACACCTAATCCTCTTAAAGAACCAATAACACAAGTGAAAATAGCAAGGGCCTCAACACACCTTATTTCTTCTCCCATAAAAATAAAATTTCTAATAACCCATAAAGGAACAACCTTTTGCACCACTATCACCATAATACACCCAATCCATGATAACTTCCTAACAACAGGGCCCACTCAAAAGTGAAAAGGAAACGCCCCTAATTTTACTAATATCCCAACCAAGATAAATACAGCCCTGAAAGCTGCTCCCACACCATTTGTAATTATCAAAAACCCTATCACCCTAGAACAAGAGCCTAAAACCTGTACCAAGTAATACTTTATCACACCTTCTGTTTCTTCTACACTTGACCCACTTAAAAAGCAAAGAACCCCTAAAAAGTTAAATTCAATTCCAATTCAAACTCCCAACAAATTTAGTCTACTCAGAGAAATTAACACGCCCAAAACTCTACATAAGCCTCTTACTAAGCTAGACAATCTTACTAAAATTCCTGATACATAAGGTTATACCTAAACTTCTCAAACTAACACCTCAAAATTAAAAACCTCTTATTAAACAATCTACTTCTAATCAAACCCTAGTAAAAACTATAAATAAACATAAACATAAAGGTAGTAAAACCTTTCAACATAACTCTATTAGTAAGTCATACCGAAAACGAGGAACCAACCCACGAACCCAAATTATAAAATATATAATAAATACTATGTATGTACCAAAAAGTAAACTCCCAACAACAGGACTAAAAGACATAAAACTAAAAAATAAAGACCCAGATAGTATTCTTATAAAAGCCATATTTCTATATTCAGCTAAAGCTAACAAAGCAAAACTAACTCCTCCAAACTCTACCATATACCCGGCTACCAATTCAGATTCCCCCTCCACAAAATCAAAAGGAGCGCGATTAGTTTCTGCTAATACACAAATTAACCACAACACCAAAACCTCAAAACCTAAAACAACGTTAGGAAAAGAGTTAGCGCGAGACTCAACCAACTCATACCTCCCTACTAAAACTAATGGGCAAAAAAGACAAGTTCTTAAAAACACCTCATAAGATACTCTTTGAGCAATAGCACGTATAGCACCTAAGAAACCATAACGAGAATCACAAGATCATCCTACTAAAAACACCCCATATACTGCAACAGAAGAGATACAAATAAAAAACAATATACCTAAAACAACTTGCATAGGTATGTATACCCTAGGAAATAAAACCCACAAGCTGTAAGCACAAATAAAACAAATTATAGGACCAATAGTATATAAAAACTCCCTAGCCTGAGTAGGAACAATTATTTCCTTAGTAAACAACTTTACTCCATCGGCTAAAAATTGTATAAACCCCTTAAAACCTACCTTATTAGGGCCCAAACGCAACTGAAGCATTCCTAAACCTTTTCGCTCTGTAACAATATAAAAAGCTACTCTAACTAGTATTACTACACTCACTAATAATATTCTAACTGCTAAAGGGATTAATCCATCTTTAAATCCTAAATTTAACACATCTTTCTGCCACTTTAACAGATTATTAAACATATCTTAATTTCTTTAGTATCATTATCTAACTAATCAAGTTTACTTCTATCAACGAAGTGTATTCTCCAAAACTATATAACTATATCCCCTAAAAACATAATTCTTATAATCTGTTTACTTAACGCCAGTTTCTACTAGCATTACTATGTTACGACTTACCTCATCTTAAAACATGTGAGGGCGCCGGGCGATTTGTACGCATTTCATGACACTATTCAAACTTCATTTATACTAAAATTTTACTAATAAGTCCACTTTCTATATAAACTTAACTTTATAATTCCATATTTTACAAAAATTGTAACTCAGCTAAACCCTTTAGATCCTACACGTTGACCTGAATTTCTATAGAGACAAAGTTATTAAAATAAATTACTTTAACTCATGAATATTAAGTAAAACCCTTCTCTCACAAAAGCCTATCACAACGGCGGTATGTAAGGTAAACTAAAGGTAAAATTTTCGAGGTTCATCAATTTAATCGCCAAGTTCCCCTAACCGGATTTGAAACGCCGCCAACCCCTTTGGTTTTTAAGCTTTTTTGCTCGTAGTCTCCGCACACCTAATAAAAAGCTTTAATAAAGGGGAACTAGTCCCTGTCTTTAACTGCAGCCTTGATAGACTAAGTTGTAAAAACCATAATTAAGATAGTTCACGCGCGAACACTCTCACGACTATTTGTAGCTCATTTTACCGTTACTACTGTAAATTAATCTGTTTTACTTTTTACTTCACTTTTATCCGATATCAGTCCATTGGCTTGATGATACTGGTTTAACCGCGATTGCTGGCACCAATTTTTATCTCTTCTAATTTCCTCATGCTTATTCTATATTTCTATAATATACTAAAAATCCTTTACTGGTGTAGAGCCCATTTAAAGTGCCTTTCCTTAACAAACTCAAAGGTAGGTCAATCTAAGAAATTATTTTTAAAATATCTAGTTAAATTATTAACAGAAACTCTATTTTTACCTCATAAAAATACTCTTTCAGTTAAATTTTTTATCAACTCTTTTCTTATAACGATAGTGCCTCTCTAACCTCTATTAAATGCCATGTGTATTCAAAGGAAACACCAACGCAACACTATGGGTAAATATATATATATATATATATATATATATGTGTGTGTGTGTATATATTATGTATACTATACAAAGTAAAACTTAAAAACTAATAAGTTCATAATCATGCCCCAGTTAGCAATTTATGAGGCCATAAGTAAACAAGTGCATACAAAAAAATTCACACAATATCCACAAAATGTCAATAATAAACAGCATTTAACAAACCAACACAAGAGTGTCGATAACTAAAATGGTATAATAAAATCCGAAATCAACAAACCAACAAAAAAATAAGCCCAGCCATTACATGTATTCCATGAAAACCAGTTAGTATAAAAAAACTACAGCCAAACACCCCATCAGCAATCCTATATGAACACCTATAATACTCCTGCCCTTGCACATAAACAAACAATAAACCTAAAACTATAGCAACTATCAAAAGAGCTAAAGCACATAACTGATAATAACGCCTTTTCCTAGGGTCCACTTCTTTCCTATGTCTTTTCACCGCCCACTTTCTCCTTTGAGAAAAAGCACCAGAAGTAACCAACAATACTAAATTTAAAAACGGAATACGTCAAGGGTAAATAGCCTTCAAACCAACAGGAGGCCATTCACCTATAGACTCTACTCTAATTTCTCCAATTCCGGCATAAAACCATGCCCAGAAAAAAGAAACGAAAAAAAATACTTCTGATAAGACAAATAATTTAAAACCCCAACGAATATTTAAAATCACAAAAGACGTATACTGTCCTTTATAAGTTCTTTCTAACACTATATCTATTCACCAACGAATTACACCATGTAAAAGTACCAAAAAAGACAAAATTAGTAAGTAATTAATAACCTGCCCTATCTCTCTATGAAAAAACATTACAGCCCTACTAGTAACCCCTAACACTCCAAAAGCTACTTCTAAAGGTCAAGGACTTCGAGCAAGAAGCTGATAACCTGTACGTGCAATAAAGAAAAAGACAGACTCGAACTGCCTACAGTAAAGATTAGAAGTCTAACCGTGACCCACTTTTCTCCTTTAAACTAGGGTATCAAACCAATGTTAGAATGCAAGACTAATCTTTTTCTTAAAGTACTAGTTTAATATTTGTTAGTAGTAATCTATAACTACTTTATTTTAACTATAAATTAAATTAGATTTAGCTAAAAATGCTTCCTTTCGATTAACAGTCGAAAATTCTTAAATGAACTAAAACCTACACATTTTTAAATTAAAACTACAAAACTTTACTATAAACAAATTGATTCAACAAAATTAATTTGTTACTTATAAACAGTAACAAAAACTTAAGTAATAAAGTAAAACAATTTAGTACCTTACGAGCCGAAATCGCACACGCTTCTTTTACGCCATTTACTTAAAGTGTGGTATTTAACCTCATTAATACTTGAAATATTAAAGTCTATTTAACTTAACACTTTTCATGTTTTGAGATTCCGTAGACCACCTCAGCTTCTTCAAAGCTACATTCTATTAAACTATCAAAACTAAATTATAGTCCTATTACTTAATTAAAGCACCTTTAAATTTTCCAGCTACTCTTACACAAAAAATCATTACTAAGAACATGAACAACCTTAAAAGAACAATCCCTAATCTTCAACCAGTTCTTATATATAAAACACCTAAAAACCAACTTCCCCTAACCTTTGGCATTACCCCTAATATTCTAATAAACAAACTAATAAACAAAATGGAAATAATAAATAAAACTCTTACACGTTTAAAAAGTACCCCCTCTCGCTTTACTACTCCTTTTCTTATAACAAAATTTTTCGCCTCTTCTTTACTAAGTATTAAAGGGCTTAGTGATATACTGTAAGCAAACACCACCAAAACCCCTCTAACCACTCTCATAAACAAAACAAAACCATAAACACCCCTGTACAAAGACAGTATCCCTCTAATATTAATTACTAGACACACCCACCCTATTCCGTAGTACATTGGATGATTATATTTTATTAAAACTCTAAACGAACTTAAAGAAAGAACCACCATTATAAACTCAAAAATTTTAAAGAAATGTTATATTTCACCTGATCCTGAACCAGAAGAGTGGTTCTCTATTCTCAATAAACCACTTATTATATATATGTAGATGATAATTAGAACATTTTATTCTCTATTAAACAGGAACCTATTAAGATATCTTAAGACTGACAATCTTATATTTTTATAAACTACCCCATTTACCACTAAATAAAAATATAGTTAATAAATAACCACTTAAATTTATTTATGCTTAACAAGGAAAAATTTAATTTCATATTCCGGGTATGAACCGGACAACTTATTTAGTTTACCCTTGCAAAATAGAAAGAGGTAAATAACCATAACTAAGGTTACAACTTAGCACTTCTACAGACGTCTTTCTTATTAATTAACTTAAGATCCGAGTCCTTCCCTATCACAAAACTAATATTATAAAACAAATCGAATAAAATAAAATTAATCCCATTATATTAAAGTTTATTTTTCGAGCACTATTCCTTATATTTATAACAACATTTTGCACCCCTAACTGTCAAATATAACCTCGAATTCACCCCATCTCCACGTATCCAACCCTCTTAGATACCAAGATGAGAAAGTTACTCCTAATATACCTACCTCTAATGCTACTTAAATACCACATGGTCCCAAAAAAATTTTTAGAGATTCTACTGATAACTCCCCTATTACCAAGACTAAAAAACAAACATAAATTTAACATTACACTAATAACTAAAATCAATATTCTGTAAAAAAAACTTCCTTTAATAAACCCTACACCTATAAATTCCTTCAAAAACATTTGCATTATAATTCTAGCCCTCACCGCTCCGTTCCTTATTAACCCGAGAGATAAAAGATAGTAAGCATTTTCCATTCTATAAAAAGTCATTCTAGATAGGCCTATATCTTGCACTACCAGAGAAATTCTCCGCACCGAATAACATACAGTTAATGCTAAACATATTACTAAAAGTAAAGAACTTACTACTCCACAATTTGTAGATAAACAAACCCTCACAATTAATTCTTTTGAATAAAAACCTGAAAGAAAAGGAAACCCTATTAAAGATAAATTACTAAATAAAAACAACGAAGTTGTAAGAGGTAATTTAAATCAAACACCGCCTAAAAGGCGAGCATCTTGGCATCTCCCGCCATAAAAAATAACACCACCTACGCACATAAATATCAAAGCTTTAAAAAAAGCATGGACTAAAAGATGGAAAAAAGCTACTACATTAGACCCTACACTAATAACAAAAAGCATTATTCCAACCTGACTTAAAGTGGATAAAGCAACTACCTTTTTTATATCAACTTCAACACAAGCACTTCTCCCAGCTAAAAGCATAGTTAATATCGAAAGAGAAGCCAGTAAATATTTATCTATTTCTCTCAAATAATCACTAAAACGAATCAAAACATAAACCCCAGCCGTAACTAAAGTCGATGAGTGTACTAATGTAGAGACAGGTGTGGGAGCAGCTATTGCTTCAGGTAACCAGGCAGAGAAAGGTACTTGAGCTCTTTTAGTAATCCTCCCCATTAATAGTAATAAACCTAACGAGGGTAGTCTAAATAAAAAAGTACTTCAAATCCCATAACTCAATGAGCTTCTTATTAAACCAATCACTAATAAAAAACATACATCACCCACACGATTTCTTATAGCAGTAATTATACCTGCAGAAAGAGAGCCCCTTCTTATATAGTAAATAACTAATAAAAACGACACAACTCCCAGCCCATCTCAACCAACTATTAGCCCTAAATACCTAGGAAATATAATCAACAACACCATAGATAATACAAATAATTGCACAATCTGAGAAAAACGTTTAAGAAAAATATCATGGGAAAGGTAAAATCCCCTAAAAATGCAAACACAACCTGAAATATATACAACCCTAGCTACAAAAACACATGCCACCCAATCTAATACTATACAAAAACCTACTTCGCCAAATAATTTTTCACTAATTTCCAACTCTAACACCAACACAGAACCAGTTATGACCCCACTTACAACTATAAAATAAACAAATACCAAGAAAACCAAAAAATAGAAAAGAGCCAGACCCCCGATATTTAAACTTATTACACCCAACGTACAGCCACTGCACTACTCCTTATTTCAATCTAATGTTCCCTCATTTAACTCGTGATATAAGCCAGCCACTAAAACAATTAAAAATACGAAAGCTCAAACTTTACTCAAAACACCTATTCTGATCCTAACAGAACTTACTCTAAAAATATAAGGGAATAATAAAAGTATTTCCAAGTCAAATACCAAAAACAAAAGCGCCAACAAAAAAAAACGAAGCGAAAAAGGAGTTCGTCTACTCCTTATCGGATCGAACCCACACTCAAATCTAGTCAGCTTTTCTTTTTCGTAACGCCATTTCTGTCTTAAGAAAGAGCTTAATGATAAAAACAACACTCCTATCCCTAATCTAAAAAGAACAGGAACCATTAAACTATAAAAACAATTTACCTGACCAAAACCACCACCTCTAAAATAATCAACTAGCTTTTATTTATAATTACAGCTTACTCAGGCTTAATTAATAAATCACCACAATAAGAGACAATTAATATGGTAAAAATCATAGATTGTAGAAAAGCCATACACAACTCAAAGAACCTAAATAAAGTCCTAAACAAACCAAAGGCCATACCAACAATAACCGGGCCACCCAATCTAAAAATTCTATACGTAAATGGCAGTAATAAACCAACCCTTAAAGATGAAAAGATTTTCAATATTACACTCCCAACAGCTAAATTCAATCTTATCCGAATAGCTAAAGTAAACGGACGTAAAAGTATTCCTACTAATTCCGACAAAACTACTAAAAACTTAATTAAAAAAGGCCTACCATCATAAACCATCTTAACCAACCCTAAGTACCAATTAGGAGTAAACCCGACCCCCACTGTTATTAGAAAAAATGGAAAAGATAACCTAGTAGTAACGAAAGCTTGTGCCCCTAATGAAAACCTTATAGGTAAGTAACCTACTACACACATCGGCAATAATACTAAAAGCAAACTACTAACAATATGTCTTAATCCAGACAAAACTTTGGCTTTATCAGGAACCATTTTAGCAATTTCTTCTAACACTATAAATATAACCACTTCTACATCCCTAATAGTATAATAATAAACAATATGAGAAAAAATTAATATAACTACTAAAACCCCAATAACTCAAACTGAACACCTCCTTAAAAACCCATTTCCACCTACTCCACAATCAAATATCCTAAACAAATCTCCGGTCATACAGACTTTTGAGTGATTCGAACACCCTTAAGTTAAGTTCAAAATAACTACTTTCCAAAACTAAAGCCCTCAGGACTAATCCATCTCCAGTGTGAAAAACCGACGTGTTGCATTACACTACAAGAAACCAGTTAATACTAATTATCTTTGCTACCACAAAACAACATTTTTATTTAAACTAAACCAGACTATTAAACGACAAACCATTTCTAATTAGCTCAACTGTTTACCTTCAAAACCATTTTTATTTCACTATTAAACAATCAGAAGAAGTAATAGCCCTTTTTCTCCACAACAACTTCTTTCAATCTCTCAGTATACACTCCTCATAAACAAACCAAGATATAGGATAAGCAATAAAGAAAATAAAATAGAGAACCCTAGCAAAAGCTCCTATTGTAATAAACGGCTCTTCTACAGGACATATCCCAATATAAGTCAGTAAAATGAAATCCCCTACGAATAGGAAAAAAAGCACTTGGCTTAATACATTTATCCTTACCCCACGAAAAATTCTCTTAGGGTATAAAGGTAAAAAAAATAAAATGATAACGGAAGCAGCTAAAGCACCAATTCCTCCTAATTTTCTAGGAACGCTCCGTAGAATACTATAAGCAAATAAAAAATACCACTCAGGTTGGATATGGACAGGAGTTTTTATTGGGTTAGCAGGAATGAAATTAGTTGGATCTAAAAACAAATCAGGTTTTAATAAACAAAGCAAAACCAAAAAACCCCCTATTAAAACAATTCCAACCAAATCTTTTAAAAAATAATACCTATGAAAAGGTACTAAATCCCCATCTGTATCAACCCCAATAGGGTTTCTAGAACCAGTTCCATGTAAAAAAATAATGTGAACTGCAACCAACACCCCAATAATAAAAGGAGAAAGAAAATGTAATACAAAAAACCGCTTAAGCCTCGCATCACCTACGCAATGACCACCTCAAATTCACTCCATGACCATATTACCAACATACGGGATTGCACCAAACAAGTTAGTAATAACGGTCGCACCTCAAAAAGATATCTGACCTCAAGGTAACACATAACCAGTAAACGCAGTAGCCATAAGCAAAACAAAAATTAAACATCCCACCAGCCAAGTTCCACGTATATGAAAAGAATGATAGTAAACCCCTCGACCGATATGCAGATAGGCAAGTAAAAAGAATACTGAAGCCCCATTTGCATGAAAACTCCGAAGAAACCACCCACCATTAACGTCTCGCATAATATGAACCACAGAACGAAAAGCCTGATCTACTTCAGGAGTATAATGTACAGCCATCAGTAACCCCCTCATAATTTGTGTTATTAAACACACAATTAATAAAGAACCAAAATTTCATATACTACTCAAATTTAAAGGCACAGGTAAATTATAAACCGCAGGCCCAAGCAACGAGGTAAGCCCGTTATTTTTTCAATTAACAAAAGTTTTAGGACTTCTCCTACTATTAGTTCTTACCACCATATTATCAAACTAGTCAAATACTCACTTGGACCTCAAAACCATTATTAATCAATATATTTAACTAAATTTTAGTTCGTATTTATTATACTTTTTTATAAACATTTTTGCAACTAGCATAAAAACTATTTTAAACGACGAGACCTATCAAATTAACCTACCTATTAAATTAAAATAGCTATATTACCCTATACATAAATTTTGATAAATAGAGTATCTTCTAAATAAAGCTTTGTTATTTAGAAGATACTCTATTTAAAAACCAAAAAATTTTTGATTATATTTTAAAGTCTAGAAGTTTGAAAAGAACAAAGACCTAAAAAGAGAAACCAAGTATAATATTTAGAAAATGCCTAGTGGCTAATTTCAAATAGCCACCTTGTACACATCTACAACTTACTTTGTGTAGTAGATGTGTACTTCGAGTAAATTTAACCTTTAAAAAATGCCTTGCTACTTTTTAAAGGTTAAATTTAATTCAAAAAAAAATAAGTAACATCTATCTATCAGACCTGTAAAAAAGTAATAGAATACATGGGCAACGGTATTAGGACAACGCTTACGCCCATCCCGTTGCCCATAATGACCAAATAGCTGCGTTTACATAAACGCAGCTATGGCTCTCGCCTAGAAGCATATATTTAAACATATTTTTTTTTTCAGCATACAAATTCTGTGAAATTAAAATGACAAACTAAAGTTTTCTACATTCCTTAAGAAGTTTTTAAAACTTCTTATCAAACTATAATATTAGTTCCCTAAAAAGGAATTTTTAGGGGACCCCCCCCCTACCCCCCCCCAAACCCAAGAAAGGTTTCAAAAATAACTTATTCTAGTAACTCAGCACGGTCAGCTCGTGCGTCCAACATATCCTCTTACAGAAGGACTATTCCCATTAATAAACAAAGCTTAAATAATTTAAGCAACTTACAGGAGACTAAGACCTGTCCACTTAGCTCCTGTCTCTCCATCACCCCGTTATTCATAATATAATCCCCCCCGGCCTATATTACACTTATAGTTTTTAAGACAACTTCTGTAAAAATTGTTTTATTTTACTATACCGCACCATGACTTATGTGTATGAGAGTTAAATAGGAATCGACTCTTTCTAGCACGAAACAAAATTTAACCGCGATGTTAAACGTACTATGAGAACACCATAAATAAACTGGCTTTTATTATCTAAGCCAGTTTATTTATTCACAGCGTATTCTATTTTATAATTTATTGTCTTATGATACATCATTTTGTATACTAAAAACTAAATTCAAGGTAATACACTGTAATTCACGTTAAATACTAAACTTCTTAACCTTAACCCACATAGGCAATCCTCAAAGAAATTAAAGCAACAATTTTACACTCTCCAATTATCTAACTTCTTTTTTGCCTTAGAGAGAAACCTTTTCAGGTGATAAACCGTAATATATTATACAGTAATGGCGGACAATATGCACTAGAACCGGATAAACTATGCTCCTTTCAGCATACTATTTCAAATTAATACTTTCTATTAGACTATTAAACTAAATTTCTATTTAATTGTAGAAAACTATTAATCAGCTTAGTCAAATAATTTATACTTACTATTTAATTTTTATATTAATTGAAAAGATACTATCACTAAACCCCAATTTTAGTCATTATTTCAACTTAATTATTATTATTATTTATGACGACTTTCAGATTCAAAAAGCCCTCACCGACGAAAATCTTTTCCTTCAAATCTTATTCCGTAAGGATTTTGTGCCTCGTTATGGAATTTTCGTGGAAATCCACGAGCACCCCACTCAGACTCTCTACACCGAACTATAGGAAAAATTAAACACCGTTTTCTCAACAATCTTTCCCAAAGAATAAACAAAAATAAAAACAAACTCACTAAAGACAAAGTAGAACCTCAACTAGATACTATATTAAACCCATGCATAGAATCTGGGTAGTCCTGAACACGACGAGGTATTCCTCTCATTCCTAAAAAGTGCTGAGGAAAAAAAGTTCTATTAACCCCTAAAAACATTCTGAGGAACTGGCTTTTCCTTCAAAGAGGATTTATTCCTACGCCAGTAAATAATGGGAACCAATAATGAAAACCAGCAAACATAGCGAATACAGCACCCATTCTCAACACATAGTGGAAGTGCGCAACTACATAATACGTGTCATGAAGTACCACATCTAAAGAAGCCCTAGCCAAAATAATTCCAGTCAATCCACCTAAAGTAAATAAAAATAGGAAACCCCCAGCCCAATATATTATTGGTCAATTCTTTACATAACCACCAGCCAACGTAGCAATTCAACTAAATACTTTTACCCCAGTTGGAATAGCAATAATAAAAGTCACAGTTCTGAAATAAGCTCGTCTGTCTACATTTATTCCCACAGTGAACATATGATGGCCCCACACAATAAACCCTAAAAACCCAATAGAAGTTACGGCGTGAAGTATAGGCACCTTCCCAAATAACTCTAACTTTGAACTACCAGCCTTTACCACATGTGAAATAATACCAAAAGCAGGTAAAATTAAAATATAAACTTCAGGATGACCAAAAAACCAAAACAAGTGAATAAAAAGAATTGGGTCCCCCAAACCTATTGGGTCAAAAAACGTTGTACTAAAATGTCGATCAGTAAGCAACATAGTTAAACCACCAGCCAGGACAGGTATAGCCACGATCAATAAAAATCCAGTAACACCTAAACACCAAGCTAATATTCTCCTACGTAAGATAATTATTACTCCTGTTCGCATCAACGAAGTAGTAATTACAAAATTAATTGAGGCCAAAATGGAAGAAACACCACCTACATGTAATGAAAAAATTGCGTAATCTACAGCACACCCCGAATGAAACAAAATAGAAGACAATGGTGGATAAACAGTCCAACCGGTACCAGCTCCTCCATCTACATAGGCTGACCCTAATAATAGAAGCATTGACGCAGGTAATAACCAAAACCTCAAATTATTTATACGAGGAAAAGCCATATCGGGAATTTTAAGTATTAAGGGAATTAACCAATTACCAAACCCACCAATCATTATTGGTATTACTAAGAAAAAAATTATTACCAACCCATGTGCAGTGACTACCAAGTTATATAACTGACCATCATCCAACATTTTTCCTGGCATAGCCAACTCTATACGAATAATAACCCTAAAAGCCGTCCCCATTAACCCAGCTCAAATAGAGAAAATAAAATATAGTGTACCAATATCCTTATGGTTAGTTCTAAACAGCCAACGATAAGCCCAATTAGAAATGTTTTCTCGGGTTACCGCCAAATTTTTAGTTCCTACATAAAGATTTAAAATAAAATTATTAAACAATCTTAAAATATTACCTACCTTAATCTTCCATTACTACCTTATAGAGTTTAGCTATTAAATCTAAACTACCGAAAATCTGTACTAAACTGTGTTTCATAAAAACACATGTAAGTAAATTTATAACATTGCTAACCTAGTATTATAGTTAAATAC